TTTAGCCCCTTCATGTCTACTCTAACTAGTTATTTCGGTTTTTTACTAGCGGCATTAACTATAACCTCTGCTTTATTTATAGGTCTAAGCAAGATACGACTTATTTAAAATTAATTGAATAAACAACTCAAGAAATCTTTCTGTACTGTAGGATTCCGTCTATTTTAGAGTTCTTTACTGCGACAATTGATAGTTTTTGGTTATTGAGATTCGTGGGGAATTCAGATTCATATTTAGGGATAGATATTACCTTTCTTTTTTTTTTTTTCAAACGAATTGAAATGATTGAAGTTTTTCTATTTGGAATCGTCTTAGGTCTAATTCCTATTACTTTGGCTGGATTATTTGTGACGGCATATTTACAATACAGACGCGGTGATCAGTTGGATCTTTGATTAATTAACAAATCTTTTTTTGATTGACCTCCTCCTTTCTCAAATCAACAGGAGGTCAATTTTCGATTAGATTACTGTTCATTTAGTTTAGTCTAAGTCTTTTCTATTTCTATAATTCAACTTGACTTAACAACAATGGAATCACGCTCTGTAGGATTTGAACCTACGACATCGGGTTTTGGAGACCCACGTTCTACCGAACTGAACTAAGAGCGCTTTCTTATCACAATAGATAAGAAAGATTGGCAAGAATGGTTTTTTTTATAACTCCAAACTATATCTATATCCTGTATGCATAGATTATCTACCATATAGAGTATCATAAAAAAAAGAGAGATTACGTATCTTCGATTTTAATCAAAATTTCAATTAATTCCTCCTTACTTCTCAGAGTAAAAGTAATTAGGTAGGGATGACAGGATTTGAACCCGTGACATTTTGTACCCAAAACAAACGCGCTACCAAGCTGCGCTACATCCCTTTCAATTCAATTCGTTTTTATAGTGTAATTGTAAAGAATCCTTGCCTTGTTTTCCACATTCTTTTTTTCCATAAAAAGAAAATACAGAATTTTTTTTGCTCGGCTATTTCCTCTTCTTTTCGGCCTCTTCTCATACTAAGGTATAATAGAAAGTATTTGTATATTAAAACCTATCGTAAAGTAAAAAAAATATGTTGTAGGAATGCTCAGTTCGGTAGATAAGGGACATGCTATTCTTTTTCTTAAAAAAATCTCTTTAAATTCTATTATTGGAAATTTTCATTTGACTTAGCTTAGGCATTTTGTGTACAAAGACAAGTATTCTTTAACTATCATATATATACATCCGATCATAGATCCAATATGTATTACTTTATTTTTTCAATTAAAGAAATTAAAAAGGAGGATTTTCAATGCGAGATTTCAAAACATACCTTTCCGTGGCACCGGTCCTAAGTACTTTATGGTTTGGGTCTTTAGCCGGTATATTAATAGAAATCAATCGTTTTTTTCCAGATGCGTTGACATTCCCCTTTTTTTCATTCTAGTTATTAATACGGAAAGGGTTTAGCGAAGATTCGAGATAGAATCAACTCCCTGTGAATAATCCCTACCCGTTTTTATTTATTCTAAAAAAAGAGGGTTAGTTTAGTAAAGAAGAAAAGTGGATTCAACCTTCCCAAAACTTAGGTTCAGGTTAAGTTAAGAGTTTTCTACACGATATTTAAATGAAATACTATGATTAGAGAGATATCTAGTTAGAAACCCTTTTGAATTTGATTACGGAGTAGTTCTTTACTTAACTATTACTACTCTATTGATTTCCACAAAATCTTTCGAATTGCGAATTGTATTTCTAGTTAGCAACTTCTATTTTAGCAACTTTTCTATTTTTTCCCTTCTTCAAGAAAAATAGAAAAGTTGCTTGAATTAAATATCAAAAGGGGGTTCATGGCTAAGGGTAAAGATGTCCGAGTAAAGGTTATTTTGGAATGTACTGGTTGTGTTCGAAAGAGTGTTAATAAGGGATCAAGGGGCGTTTCCAGATATATTACCCAAAAGAATCGCCACAATACGCCTAGTCGGTTGGAATTGCGAAAATTCTGTCCCTATTGTTCTAAACATACAATTCATGGAGAGATAAAGAAATAGATCAAACTGAACGTCTGTTTATTATCCTTTCAAGTAAGGAGACAAAACAATTTTAATTTTCATTATATAAGAAATATATATATTATTTACTCTTTTTTTACTAGAAAATATATTTTCATATTCAATATTTCATAATTATTATATATAATATATAAAATAGAAATAAACAAAGAAAATCCTATTTTGGCTGGACCTAAAAAAAAATTCGAATTAAGAAATAGGATAGGATTTTTGGTATAAGTAATAAACTAAACAAACTATGGATAAATCTAAGCGACCCCTTATAAAATCCAAGCGATCTTTTCGTAGGCGTTTGCCCCCGATTCAATCGGGGGATCGAATTGATTATAGAAACATGAGTTTAATTAGTCGATTTATTAGTGAACAAGGAAAAATTTTATCTAGGCGGGTGAATAGATTGACCTTGAAACAACAACGATTAATTACTAGTGCTATAAAACAAGCTCGTATTTTATCTTTGTTACCTTTTCTTAATAATGAAAAACAGTTTGAAAGAACCGAGTCGACTACTAGAACTGCGAGTTTTAGAACCAAAAATAAATAAAAAATAGACTTATTCCTTATTTAATTGATAATGGAATTGAATCAAAATTGGAATCTGAACTCAAGCACAGATTGGGGTTTTATTCTAAAAAAATCGAAATTTGATTGTCACGTCGTAAGATAATATAAAAATTGGGAATTTTTTTTGAATGGATTTGTTGATTTTTATTTATTTATCGTACTTTATCAGACTAATTCCTACTTTAATACTCCCGGAGAATAAACTCCGGGGAACTTCATTTAAATCATTTCGAGGTATTTTTTGCAATTTTCTTTTTTTATGATCTCATTGTAAATAATAGAAATACAATTTGGATTGAATATAGCTATTTGTGCAAGTATTTTACGATTAAGAAGCAACTGCCTGTTGTACAGATCATGTATAAATTTACTATAATTATAGTATACCCCCCTTTCGCGAATTGCTGCATTTATCCGAGTGATCCACAAACGGCGAAAATCTCTCTTTTGCCTATCTCTATCCCGATGAGACGAAACCAAAGCTCTTATTTTCTGTTGAGCAATAGTTCGAGTAAGTCTTGAATGAGCCCCTCGAAAGCTTGATCCAAAAAGACGAATTTTGTTTCTGCGTCTTCGAGCTATATATCCTCGTTTAACTCTAGTCATTGAATAAATGTAACTTTGATGAATAACTTATTAATTTTCTTTCTTTGAGTTATTCTTTTTTCTCCTGGTCTATCAATAACAAAACGGATTTTTCCAATGTATAAAATAAAAATTCCAATGGCTTTTGCTACTATAACCTTCCCAACCACTATTTTTTTCTTTTTTTTTGACATTTCACCTTAAAACAAGACAAAAAAAAGAAAAATTGTATTAATGTATCAAACAAAAGTAACTAAAAAAATGTAAATTCAAGTTAAATATAGATGATTAAAGAAATAGTGGGTTCCTTCGTTTCTATGGTTCCTTTTTAAACGGTGAGGTCCTTTCTATACACCGGAGCCCTTTCCTTCTACTTCATTTCCAGAATCTTATTAATAACTTGTACAGTTCAAACATTTTGGCTCTACCCATGAATTATCCAGTAATAGGTCTTTCACAATGAGATCCACCTATACAGTAACGGTATTTAATTTTGAAAGTTAGCTGGATAGCTGACCCTGTTAGTCCGTTCTTGTAAAAATGGGAGCAGGAATTTTTTGCTCTTAAAAAAGGATTCCCCGCTAAATGGATAACGTTCGCTACCAATGGGAAATTTTCATTTTCGTATCTTAAATCCGATTTAGACTGACAGAAACCATAAATTTCATACCCAATAGATGAATAGATCTTTTTCATTTTATTCGTTTTAGATAGTGACAGGAGTTTTATACTATTCTATTCACCAGTACTGATCATTGATACTGGAAAAATGCTTTCTTTTGTTTTTGTTCCAGCTCATAATCGGAACGAGTCACACATACACCCTAGTACATGTTCCTCGGCGCTGAGGGCATCCCCGAAGCGCGGGGGATTTCGTTACATTTCTGATTGGCTGTCTTGTGTTTCTAATAAGTTGTTTAATCGTTGGCATGCTGAATCGTATACATAATGGGCTGGTTTAGATCAATCCTAACCGAAAGTATTTCTAGTTAATAGAATATTAAACCCAGAATGGTAAACCCAGTAACAAGATAAAATTTAAAATGTTTCGCTTTTTTTATTCATTTTATTCGACCGCGACAAGATCAATAATTCCATGGGCTTGGGCTTCTGTTGCTGACATAAAAACATCCCTTTCCATATCTTCGGATATAATCCATAAGGGTTTCCCCGTTCTTTGTCCATAAACCCTTGTGAGGGTTTCGCGCAATTTCAAAAGTTCTTCCGCTTCCAGGAGAAATTCTCCCGTTTGAGCCTCATAAAAAGAGCTCGCGGGTTGATGAATCATTACCCTGATGATATACCATAAAAAGAGTTCTTCTATCTCACACAACACAATGAGGCCAAGAGCAAAAATACGGAATAACACGAAAAATATAGAATTGAACAACCGTACGTGCATCTTTTTCACATTGCATACGGCTCTACAATGGAATTTACTTTTTTTATTTTCTGTTGAAAAAGGAGAAAATATCGAATCGATCAGATCCAGATCAGTAAATTATCCAATTACCACCCTTCTTTTCGTAGGAGTTCAAAAATACTATGATGGCTCCGTTGCTTGATATTTATTTCGTTTGTAGTTCAGCAATCCCAAAGTTTCTTTTTGATCCGAAAAATAAGGAAGAATTTTTTTGTACTCTTTCAAACATAAATAGAGTTTTTTTCATAAAAAAAGTTTGTGACGCTACAACGGACTCCTGATATAAAAAAAATCAGGAATACTTTTCATCTCATACTACTCTTTCGATACCCAATCGAATGTTTTGAAAAGAAAATAGAAAAAAATTTTCTCATATCGAATTCAAAGTGCCATGCTATTATTACTTAATATATTTCATACAGTGAAGGCATAGTCTTTTTTTCTCAAATAAAAAACCCATTGGCGCCAAGCGTGAGGGAATGCTAAACGTTTGGTAATTTCTCCTCCGACCAGGATAAAGGATCCCATTGAAGCAGCTAACCCCATGCATATTGTATGTACATCTGGTCGAACAAATTGCATGGTATCATAAATAGCTACTCCGGGTATTACCCACCCACCAGGAGAATTTATAAACAAATACAAATCTTTGGTATCATCCTCGATACTGAGATATACCATAAGACCAATAAGTTGATTCGAGATCTCGCTATCAACTTCTTGACCTAAAAAAAGTAATCTTTCTCGATAAAGTCGGTTGATTAGGGTAAAATTATATCCCTTAGGAACCGTACAGGCACCTTTTGATGCATACGGTTCAAACAAAATTGTGAAAAAAATCAATGTGTAGATTCTATATCTTTTTTGATTTTTCATCGAGGTTTGCCAACTTATAATGAATAATTAAGGGGCTCCTTTTATATTTTTCAAGAAAGATTACTTTTTGCTCCTTTCCCGAAATTACCTAATTGCCGGTAGAATAATAGAAAAAGATTTCTATAATTAAAATACAATTTACTAAAATTATCGAACTTACTTTTCATTGATGTATCATATCATCGAGATCCAATTCAAACCACGATGTCATTTTCTTGTTCTTGAATGGGTCTCTTTCATTTTTTTAGGTTTATGCTCTACTCCGGGTAAAGATCTGTCCGATTTTGATTTGCACATATAGGGCAAATGTTTCCAATACCACTTGTTTGTTTTTTTTATTTCATATCTTTTCTTGCATCAATTTCAATATTCAATCATTACTTTATTCGATTGCTTGAGATCACTCTTTTTCGAGTTTCAATTTGAAATTGAAACGATTAAGAGTTAAAGTAAATAAACTATATAGCAGTAATCTTCAATATATTTCCAATTGGGATTGGGTTTTTATAAACGGAGCCTGGATACTTGATTTTTTTGGTCCACCCGAGCCAACCATAAATTTTATTAATTGATAATATTAATTTGAATCCTCCGAAAACTAAAAATAGATCTAATTCCATTTCACGCTCCAAATTTTGGATGATTCAATCAATCTTTCTTGGGTGAAAGGGAGGATATCTCAATCGGGAGAGAGAACGGGGAAATCCCATATGACCCAAGATATCTGACAAGCCGCACTATACGTCAACCCAAGCTGCATCTTCCTCTCCAGGACTTCGAAAGGGAACTTTTGGAACACCAATAGGCATTAAATGAAAGAAAAAAATTAAGTACTCTATTTCACTTTAATGTGGAAACGTAATAATTTAGGGTTATTGTCTTTATAATATCAATCTTTATTCGATTTTCTGCATAGACTAGAAAGGTTTCGTTTAAGAAGACGGAATAAATAAAGGAAAATTCTTATCAATATAGCCTTCCAATACTAAAGAAGTATGAAAGCATTTACTCATCGACGGTGATATCAACTCCCCATTGCGTATTGCTACTTATCGGGTATAGAATAGATTTGTTTCTCTTTGTTCCTACAAACTGAATTGTTCCATTATTACAAACAGAATAGAACAAACATTAACCCTTGTTCCGAGATAATCTATTGAACAAAAGGGATCCATTGCATAGTCATAGTCTTTTCCAATGCAATAAAGTTACATAGTGTCATTTTTGATAAAGGGGTATTTCTATGGGTTTGCCTTGGTATCGTGTTCATACCGTCGTATTGAATGATCCCGGTCGGTTGATTTCTGTTCATATCATGCATACAGCTCTGGTTGCTGGTTGGGCCGGTTCGATGGCTCTATATGAATTAGCAGTTTTTGATCCCTCTGACCCCGTTCTTGATCCAATGTGGAGACAGGGTATGTTCGTTATACCTTTCATGACTCGTTTAGGAATAACCAATTCGTGGGGCGGTTGGAGTATTACAGGGGGGACTATAACGGACCCTGGCATTTGGAGTTACGAAGGTGTGGCCGGAGCGCATATTATGTTTTCTGGCTTATGCTTTTTAGCAGCTATTTGGCATTGGGTGTATTGGGATCTAGAAATATTTTCTGATGAACGTACAGGAAAACCTTCTTTGGATTTACCTAAGATTTTTGGAATTCATTTATTTCTTTCCGGGGTCGCTTGTTTTGGTTTTGGTGCATTTCATGTAACAGGCTTGTACGGGCCTGGAATATGGGTATCCGATCCTTATGGACTAACTGGAAAAGTACAACCTGTAAGTCCCGCATGGGGCGTGGAAGGTTTTGACCCTTTTGTTCCAGGAGGAATAGCCTCTCATCATATTGCAGCAGGCACATTAGGGATATTAGCCGGCCTATTCCATCTTAGCGTCCGTCCGCCTCAACGCCTATACAAAGGATTACGTATGGGCAATATTGAAACCGTTCTTTCTAGTAGTATCGCTGCTGTCTTTTTTGCGGCTTTTGTTGTTGCAGGAACTATGTGGTATGGTTCAGCAACTACCCCGATCGAATTATTTGGACCCACTCGTTATCAATGGGATCAGGGATACTTTCAGCAAGAAATATACCGACGGGTAAGTGCTGGGCTAGCCGAAAATCAAAGTTTATCAGAAGCTTGGTCGAAAATTCCCGAGAAATTGGCTTTTTATGATTACATTGGCAATAATCCAGCGAAAGGAGGATTATTTAGAGCGGGATCAATGGACAACGGCGATGGAATAGCGGTTGGATGGTTAGGACACCCCGTTTTTCGAGATAAAGACGGACGCGAACTCTTTGTACGACGTATGCCTACTTTTTTTGAAACCTTTCCGGTCGTTTTAATAGACGGGGACGGAATTGTTAGAGCTGATGTTCCTTTTAGAAGAGCAGAATCTAAGTATAGCGTTGAACAAGTAGGTGTAACTGTTGAGTTTTACGGCGGCGAACTAAACGGAGTCAGTTATAGCGATCCTGCTACTGTGAAAAAATATGCTAGGCGTGCTCAATTGGGTGAAATTTTCGAATTAGACCGTGCTACTTTGAAATCAGATGGTGTTTTTCGCAGTAGTCCAAGAGGTTGGTTTACTTTTGGCCATGCTTCCTTTGCCCTACTCTTTTTCTTCGGACACATTTGGCACGGGTCTAGAACCTTATTCAGAGATGTTTTTGCTGGGATTGACCCCGATTTGGATGTTCAAGTAGAATTTGGCGCATTCCAAAAAATTGGAGACCCAACTACAAGAAGACAAGGAGTTTAATACAACATTGCTTTTTTGCTTCTATTTTTTGATTTGACAGAGGATACTAGAGCAATCTTGATTTGAATTACCACCGTTTTGTTATCATTATTGGGAAAATAATCTCAAGTAAACAGGTATGGAAGCTATAATTGTAAACCACAATCGAATCTATGGAAGCATTGGTTTATACATTTCTATTAGTCTCTACTCTAGGGATAATTTTTTTCGCTATTTTTTTTCGGGAACCTCCTAAAATTTCAACTAAAAAATGAAATGATTTTTCATTATTTCAATTGAAGTAATGAGCCTTCCAATATTGGAAGGCTCATTACTTCGACTAATCTCCGTGTTCCTCGAAAGGATCTCTTAGTTGTTGAGAGGGTTGCCCAAAAGCGGTATATAAGGCATACCCGGTAAAACTTACAAGTAAACCAGATATAAAGATGGCGACTAGGGTTGCTGTTTCCATTATTATAAAATTTTAAGACCACAATGGATCTATGATAAAATCATTTATTTACAACGGAATGGTATACAAAGTCAACAGATCTCAATGAATATAATCGAATTTATGGCTACACAAACCGTTGAGAGTAGTTCTAGATCTCGTCCAAAACCTACTACCGTAGGGGTTCTTTTGAAACCCTTGAATTCGGAATATGGTAAAGTAGCTCCTGGGTGGGGAACTACTCCTTTGATGGGAGTTGCGATGGCTTTATTTGCAGTATTCCTTTCTATTATTTTGGAAATTTATAATTCTTCCGTTTTACTGGATGGAATTTCAATGAATTAAATCCACAAAAACAAAAAAATGAAAGACAAAAGAACCGGTAAGTTCTAGCCTTTCAATACAAACAATACAAAGTGCGTTTTTAAGACTCCTATTTTTATCCCCTTTTTTATCCCCTTTTGGTAGTTCGATCGCGGAATTTCTTTCTGTATTTCCGGAATATGAGTGTGTGACTTGTTAGAATGGATCCTATTGATAATACAGAAAATGAGTCTGTCATCTTATCCTGATAGAGATGGTTATACCTCGTTGGATATTTTTTTTGGTATCTGAAACACGGAATAGCTAAAATAGATCAAACAATATTTGAACTATGATTCATATTTAATATTCAGACCTCGAGATCGGATTCAGAAAAATTTTCTTTTCAAAGAAAGAATTAGAAGGTATAAATCGAAATCTTTTTTCGTTCAAACTCCTTTTGATGCCTTTTTTGTTTAACCAACAGACAAATTTTTTTGTATTATTAGTTATAATAATAAAATAATACCTATCCTATTGATTTAATAAGTGATGATCCAATGGTTCTTACTCAAGGAATCTTTGTGCTTAGCTTTAGGGTTTTATTGAATCATCGTGGTTCTAGTATGAATCTGGGGTTCCATCGATTCATAGGGTCTTAACAAGAGAAATTCCTATCAATGATAAAAAAGCAAAAAAGTCGCATTATAATTATATACAAATACAAAAATAACAAATGAAAGAAAAAAGGAAAAGAGAATATTCAAGAGGCCTGTAGTAACAATCAAGAGAAAGACGAATGCGCCGACTTGATATTTTGGCATTATGAACACTAAAGAAGAACTTTTGGATTTGTATTCCTTCCTATCTTCCGAAAAAAGAAAACAGGGGATTAAGAAGTTTGCAACTTTCTATTCTCTACCTCTTTTAATCAGTATTTGGGTGTGTCTGCTTGAGCTGTACGAGATGAAAGTCTCATATACAGTTCTTAGGGGGGTTT